TTGCCGACCATCGATGAACCGATCGGATTAACCAACCAAAGTTAGCTTCAGTCATTATGTATTGAACAGAAGAAAAAGCCTCAGTAACAGTTGGACGGTAGTAAAAAGTCATAGCAAATCCTGTAGCTACTTGTACTAAAAAACAGGTAAGCGTAATTCCTCCTAGACAATAAAATATGTTGACATGGGGAGGAACGTATTTACTAGTTATATCATCTGCAATCGCCTGAATCTCGAGACGTTCTTCGAACCAATCATACACTTTATTGAGATAGGTAAACCAAGAGGACTCCCCCTCCGAGAACCGTATAGGAGAATTTCATCTCGTACAGCTCAAGCAAAAGCACACAAAGGTTGATTGCAACGGGTATGTAATAGAAAGTTGGAAACTTCTTACTTTCTTTTTTGATTCAATCTTCTTTGACGAGACGAAAGAATAAAAAAATCCGACAACTCTTCTTTATGGTGATAGTGCCAAAACATCAAGTTGGCTCATTTGTCTTTATGGTGATCGTTAAAGGCCTCTTGAATCTTCTCGTTCCCTATATTTATTTTTCTTTTATTATTATTTTGATTTGTATGTAATTCAGCTTTTGTTTTTGATAGGAATTATCTTGTTAAGACCCTATGAATTAATTAAAACCTCAGATTCATACTACACCCCCGATGATTATGATTCTCAAGAAAAACTTAAAGTTTCGCCCAAAGCTTCTCTGAGTAAGAACCATTGGATCATCACTTATTTAATGAATCGATAATCGATATCGATAATATAATAATGACTCAAAATCCAAAGCAAAGATCTTTGCTTATGCTTAAAATAAGCATAAACAGGAGTTTCAAAGAAGAAAAAGCTTTTAATTTCGGATTTGCTAGCTTCTTATTCTTTGAAAAAGGTTTGGAGTCCGGCCACGGGGTCTAAGTATTCAATAAAAATCATAGTTCCACTATTTCATGATTTATTTCATATATTTCGTGTTTCAAATACTCGAATAAATATCCGACGAGGTAAAAACCTATCTTTATCAAGATGACAGATCGGTTCTCTGTACTAGCACTAGGATCAATTCTAACAAGTCACACACTCATATTCCGGAAATAGAGAAACAAAAAAATTCCGCGGTCGAACTACCAAAATAGAATGGGGTAGAAATCTGAGCCCTAAATTAGTCACTTTAGAGTGAAAAGCCGCGACTTAATGATTCTTGTGGATCTAATTCATTGAAATTCCGTCTAGTAAAACGGAAGAATTATAAATCTCCAAAATAATAGATAAGAATATTGCAAAAAGAGCCATTGCGACACCCATCAAAGGAGTAGTTCCCCATCCAGGAGCTACTTTACCATATTCCGAATTCAACGGTTTCAACAACCCCCCTAGACCTGTTTGTTTTGGACGTGCTTTTGAGCTCTCCTCAACGGTTTGTGTAGCCATAAATCTTATTGTAGTAATTGAGATCTGTTGACTTTGTATACTATTCTGTTGTAAATAAACAATCTTATCATAGATTCATTGTGATCTTGAAATTCTATAATAATGGAAACAGCAACCCTAGTCGCCATCTCTGTATCTGGTTTACTTGTAAGTTTTACTGGGTACGCCTTATATACCGCTTTTGGGCAACCCGCTCAACAACTACGAGATCCATTTGAGGAACACGGAGACTAATTGAAGTAATGAGCCTCCCTGGGGGCTCATTACTTCAATTGAGATAATGAAAAATCATTTCTTAGTTGGAACTTTCGGTGGTTCGCGAAAAAATATCGCGAAAAAAATTATCCCGAGAGTCGAGACTAAGAGGAATGTATAAACCAATGCTTCCATAGGTTCGATCGTGGTTTACAATTATAACTTTCATACCTGTTTATTTTGAATCATCTCCCGGATAAACGGATAAAGAAAAAACAAGAGTCAAACAAATGGTAGTGATTCAAATTAGGATTTCTCTAATACCTTAACCTTAGGTAAAAGTAAAAAAAAATAAAGAAGCAAAAGATATTCCAGCAATGTTGTATCAGACGGCTTGTTTTCTTGTAGTCGGATCTCCTAGTTTTTGGAATGCTCCAAATTCGACTTGCGAATCCAAATCTGGGTCAATACCCGCAAAAACATCTCTAAACAGGGTTCTAGCACCATGCCAAATGTGTCCGAAGAAGAATAGCAGAGCAAACGACGCATGTCCAAAAGTAAACCAACCTCGTGGACTGCTACGAAAAACACCATCAGATTTCAAAGTAGCACGATCTAATTCAAAAATTTCACCCAATTGAGCGCGTCTCGCATATTTTTTCACAGTAGCGGGATCGCTGTAACTGACCCCGTTAAGTTCGCCGCCATAGAACTCAACAGTTACACCGACTTGTTCAACACTATACTTCGATTCTGCCCTTCTAAAAGGAACGTCGGCTCTAACAATTCCGTCTCCATCTACCAAAACAACGGGAAATGTTTCAAAAAAAGTAGGCATACGACGGACAAAAAGTTCACGTCCTTCTTTATCTCTAAAGATGGGGTGTCCTAACCATCCAACAGCTATTCCATCCCCACTGTCCATCGATCCTGCTCTGAATAATCCCCCTTTTGCCGGATTATTGCCGATGTAATCATAAAAAGCTAATTTTTCAGGAATTTTAGACCAAGCTTCTGTTAAACTTTGATTTTCGGCTAGCCCAGCACTAACTCTTCGATATATTTCTTGCTGAAAGTATCCCTGATCCCATTGATAACGAGTAGGACCAAATAATTCGATTGGAGTAGTTGCAGAACCATACCACATAGTTCCCGCAACAACAAAAGCAGCAAAAAAGACAGCAGCGATACTACTGGAAAGGACAGTTTCAATATTACCCATACGTAATCCTTTGTATAGACGTTGGGGCGGACGGACACTAAGATGGAATAGGCCCGCTAATATGCCTAAAGTGCCTGCTGCAATATGATGAGAGGCTATTCCTCCCGGAACAAAAGGATCAAAACCTTCCACGCCCCATGCTGGGTTTACAGATTGTACTTTTCCAGTTAATCCATAAGGATCGGACACCCATATTCCAGGACCATACAAACCTGTTACATGAAATACGCCAAAACCAAAGCACGCCACCCCTGAAAGAAATAAATGAATTCCAAAGATCTTGGGCAAATCCAAAGAAGGTTTTCCTGTACGTGCATCAGAAAATATTTCTAGATCCCAATATACCCAATGCCAAATAGCTGCCAAGAAGCACAACCCCGAAAACATAATATGTGCCCCGGCCACTCCTTCGTAACTCCAAATACCCGGATTCGTTACAGTTCCGCCTGTAATACTCCAACCGCCCCATGAATTAGTTATTCCTAAACGCGTCATGAAGGGTATAACAAACATACCTTGTCTCCACATTGGATCAAGAACGGGGTCAGAAGGATCAAAAACTGCTAATTCATATAACGCCATTGAACCGGCCCAACCAGCAACCAGAGCCGTATGCATTATATGGACAGCAAGCAACCGACCAGGATCATTCAATACGACGGTATGAACACGATACCAAGGCAAACCCATGGAAATACCCCTTTATGAAAGAAAAATAGACACTATGTAACTTTATTGCATTGGAAAAATGATGCTAGGGACCTGTGAATTATCGTGAAGTAAGGATTACTATTTGTTCTATTCTATTGGTAATAATGGAACAATTCTGTTTATAGGAACAAAGAGAAGCAGATCTATTCTATACCCGATAAGTATCAATACGCAATGGGTGGTTGAATCATTTTGTATGAGCAAATGGATCCCTGCTTGTTCATCATTCGACGGGTATATTTTTAATAATTTGTCGTTAGTCATTTTGACTTCCTTTATCAAAGAGCTTCTCCAATCTATAGATAAAATACGATATGCTAAAGACCAATATTATGAGGACAATAAACTAAATCTACTATTACGTTTTCACATCAAAGTAAAATAGATTACTTCATTTTTTTTTTTCATTTAATGCCTATTGGTGTTCCAAAAGTACCTTTTCGAAGTCCTGGAGAGGAAGATGCATCTTGGGTTGACATATAGTGCGACTTGTCAGATATATTGGGTCATATGGGATTTCCCCATTCTCTCCCCCGATCGAGATATCCTCTGATTCGCCCAAGAAAAATTATCAAAAAATTGGAGCGTGAAGTGAAATTAGATCCATTTTAGGGGAATCCAGATTAACATTATCAATTAGAATAATTTATGGTTGACTTGGTTGGACCAATCAAATTATCCAGGCTCCGTTTAGAAAAAACCCAACTTAGTAATATACCAACGATTGTTGCGTCTATTTCTAATTCGAAATTTTGTATTATCATATTATATATTTGACTAGGTTATTGATTGATACCTCATTAGAAATTCTCTTTTTTCCTATAATACTAAAAAATAGGAATGATACCTGTTAATCAATTGAGTAAAACAGGATGAATGCGTCGAAAATTTGGCCGAAGACATGAAATCGATTCAACAAAAATTTGTAGCAAAAAGAAATGGTAGTAGGTACATTTGTCCTATATGTGCAAATCACAATCGGACCTATCTTTTTTACCTGGAGTAGAGCATAAACCTAAAAGAATTCAAGAGGCCCATTCAGGAACAAGAAAATGACATCGTGATGGAGGGTGGATCTCGATGAAAGAATACATCAATTGAGAAGTTAAATCAACGAGTTTAATGAATCTTTTTCTATTCGATATTAGAGTGAAATTCTAGTGAAAGGGTTATAAACTTTTCTTTCTTATAATAAAAAATGGAAGAAAAAGCTCCTTCGTTAGAAAGATTTTGCTTTTTTTTTTTTTATTTTAAAAAAAGAGCAGGAGCTGAAATCTATATTATATATTGAGTCTTTTTTTCATGATTCTTTTGACCCGTATGCATTAAAAGGTGCATGTACGGTTCCTAAGGGATACAATTTTATCCTAATCAACCGACTTTATCGAGAAAGATTACTTTTTTTAGGCCAAGAGGTTAATAATGAGCTCTCGAATCAACTTATTGGTCTTATGGTATATCTCACTATAGAGGATCGTAACAGAGAGCTTTATGTGTTTATAAACTCTCCCGGTGGATGGGTAATACCCGGAATAGCGGTTTATGATACCATGCAATTTGTGCCACCAGATGTACATACAATATGCATGGGATTAGCCGCTTCAATGGGATCCTTTGTCCTGGTCGGGGGAGAAATTACCAAACGTCTAGCATTCCCTCACGCTTGGCGCCAATGAGTTTTTTATTTGAGATAAAAAAAGAAGTCTATGCCTTCGCCATATGAAATAAGAATTTTGAGTAATAATAGCATGGCATTTCGAATTCGATATGATAAAATTTTTTCTCAAAACATTCAATTATGTATCGAAAGAGCAGTATGAAATACTTAGTATTTCCGATTTGATCTATCGGAATCTCAGTGTCACAAACTTTTTTCACACCGAAAAGCTCTGAAGAATATTTACATTTAGGTTATGAAACATTTTTCCGTATTTTATTTGATCGGATCAAAAAGAAACTTTGGGATTGCTGAATCACAGACGGAATAAATATATAAAGCAACGGAACCATCATAGTATTTTGCATTCCTACAAAAAGAAGGGTGGTAATTGGACCTTTTTTCGATCTGGGTATGAGAAATCCTTAGGAAATTCCATTCGTGAGCCGTATGCAATACGCAAAAGATGCCTGTACGGTTCGATTTTTTCTTGTTAGTCTCTTTACCCCATTCGTTGAAACCCTTTTGTATGTTATATCACCAGGGTAATGATCCATCAACCTGCGAGTTCTTTTTATGAGTCCCAAACGGGAGAATTTATCCTGGAAGCGGAAGAACTACTGAACCTGCGCGAAACCATCACAATGGTTTATGTCCAACGAACAGGTAAATCTTTTTGGGTTGTATCCGAAGACATGGAACGGGATGTTTTTATGTCAGCAATAGAAGCCCAAGCTCACGGAATTGTGGATCTTGTAGCAGTTGAATGAAAATAGCAAGGATTTCAAAAAAATCCGCGATTTGATTGAGATTTTATTTATCGTCTTACCCGGTTCTTTAATATTCTATTAAATAGAAAAAATGCATAAGCATCCGGTTAGGAGCGATCTAAACCAGCTCAGTCTGTATACGATTCAGCATGCCAACTATTAAACAACTTATTAGAAACACAAGACAGCCAATACGAAATGTCACGAAATCCCCCGCTCTTAGGGGATGTCCTCAGCGCCGAGGAACATGTACTAGGGTGTATGTGCGACTCGTTCAGATCATGGGCTGGAACAAAAGAAAGGAACCAATAACAACCAGTAGTAATCCGTATGAATGATCAGTACCAATAAATAAATAAAATAGAATAAAATGCAATTTTTCCATTCACTGGCTAAAATCTATTCTATTCCCCTATTGCGTATGAAATTTATGGTTTCCGTTGGTGCAAATCCAATAAGCTGAGAAGCAATTCCCCATTGGTAACAAATGGTTATTCATTAAGCGGGGGAAATCCTATTTATTATTTAAGAAGAAGAAATTTTATACTTCCAAGAACGGCCTAACAGGATCAGCTACCTAGCTAACCTTCAGAATTAAATACCGTTACTGTATAGGTAGATCTCATTATGAAAGACCTATTACTGGATAATTCATGGGTAGAGCCACACAACGGTGTGAACTATACAAGTTACCAAAAAAAAAAAAAAGAAGATTCATTAAATGAAGGAAAGGGCTCCGGTGTATAGAGAGGACCTCACCGTTTAAGAAGTAACCATAGAAACGATGGAACCACTCTATTCTTTATTATATTTACTCTATATATCTATTTGACTATGTTATTGATATTAGATATCAATCAATTTCTTATTTTTAGACAGTACACTTTGAAATAAGAAAAAAATTGTGGTTGGGAAGGTTATAGTAGCAAAAGTCATTGGAATTTTTATTTTATATATCCGAAGAATCCGTTTTGTTATAAATAAATCAGTAAGGGGAAAAAGAATAACTGACAGACAGCAACTCAATTAGTTATTCATCAAAGTTTCATTTATTCAATGACTAGAATTAGACGAGGATATATAGCTCGGAGACGTAGAAACAAAATTCGTTTATTTGCATCAAGTTTTCGGGGGGCTCATTCAAGACTTACTCGAACTATTACTCAACAGAAAATACGAGCTTTAATTTCGTCTCATCGCGATCGAGATAAGAAAAAGAGAGATTTTCGTCGTTTGTGGATTACTCGGATAAATGCAGTAATTCGCAATAAAGGAGTATCCTGTAGTTATAGTAGACTAATAAATGATCTGTACAAAAGTCAATTGCTTCTAAATCGTAAAATCCTTGCACAAATAGCTATATTAAATAGGAATTGTCTTTATATGATTTCCAATGAAATATTGGATCCATTGGAGTAATTTGAATAGAATTCCCCGGAGAATCAACTCCGGGAAGGTAGAGGAGAAAATCGGATAAGATTAATATAAAGTTGTCAAAATGAACAAAGGAATTAAATAAAAAATGATTTATTCTTCCCCGCTGCTTTTTTTTATTATGACACACGAATCAAATCCGGATTTTCCTATTTTTCGAACACAACACCAACCTAGTTTTAGTTCGAATTGGAATTTTGATGCGATTGAAAAGTAAGCTAAACCTATTTATTTCTAGTTCTAAGACCTATTGTTTGAGCAGTCGACTCAGTTCTTTCAAACTGTTTCTCGTTATTAAGAAAAGGTAACAAAGATAAAATACGAGCTTGTTTTATAGCAATAGTAATTAATCGTTGTTGTTTCAAGGTCAATTTATTTATCCGTCGTGACAATATTTTTCCTTGTTCACTAATAAATCGACTAATTAAACTCATGTTTCTATAATCAATTCGATCCCCCGATTGAATCGGGGGCAAACGCCTACGAAAAGATCGCTTCGATTTAAGAAAGGGTCGCTTGGATTTATCCATGGTTTGTTTATTCCTTTTCCCGAAATCCTATTTCGGTCGGATTTAAAATAAATTAGAATTAAAAAATAGGATTTGGTTTGTTTATATATGGGTTTATTTAAATTAGAATCTATATTTATATATTATAATATATTATAATATGTCATTTTGACTGTTCCGTTTATTTTTTTATCTCCCCATGAGTCGTATGTTTGGAACAATAGGGGCAGAATTTTCTCAATTCCAATCGACTAGGTGTATTGTGTCGATTCTTTTGTGTAATATATCTGGAAATACCCCTTGAGTCTTTATTAACACTATTTTGAACACAACTGATACATTCCAAAATAATCGTTACTCGTACATCTTTACTCTTGGCCATGAAACTCCTTTGGATTTTTGCTTCACTCAACTCTTCTATATTTTTTTATCTAAAGACAAAAAAAAAGAAAAAATTAGAACGAAATCAAATTATGAAAGATTTCGTTACAATCAATAGATAGTAATTAATAAGTAATACAATTAACTATATTTCTAATCTAATTGTATTAGATTTTATTAAGGATCGTGTATGATACTATTGCCATAGACTGGCATTGCCTTCTCTTTTTTCACTCTATTAATTTGATTCAAACCTTAACCCTATTTTAGTTATGATGGAATCGACTTTTATTCTTTCTCTTTCATCCCTTCTTGGAATTCTAAAAAGGGAAAAAAGAGAAAAAAGGGAGGTAAGATGTAGTTTTGGATATGGAATTAGATCTCTAATCTTATTCAAACCCGCCCACGTCAATAACTAGAATGAAAAAAAAGGAAATGTCAGCGCATCTGGGAATAAACGATTGATCTCTATCAATAGACCTGCTAAAGATCCGAACCATATAGTACTTAGTACCGGTGCCACAGATAAATATGTTTTTAGATCTCGCATTGAAAATCCTCCTTCTTTATTCTATTGTAATACATAAGGCTAATACATATATGATCAGATACATAGGGAGTTGCAGTTAAGGATTAAGGATCGCTTGGATTTGTACGCGGAATCCCTAATTCAAATTAAAATGGATAACAATTCCGTAGAAAATATTTGCCCTTTCTTAATAAAAAAAGAAAAGCCCTTTTCTTGAGCATTTAAAAAAAAAAAATGCATTTTCTTTTTTTATTATATGTGGTATAGGATATGAGACCAAAAAGAAGAAAGGGCAAGATAAATGAATATATCAATGAAAAAAAATGATATGGAAAACAAGGCAGGAATTCTCTACAATGACACTGTAGACCTATTGAAAGGGATGTAGCGCAGCTTGGTAGCGCGTTTGTTTTGGGTACAAAATGTCACAGGTTCAAATCCTGTCATCCCTACCTAGGACTTTTCCTCTGAGCATTAACAAGGGATCAGACCGATTAAGATGAAATTGGACATACATAATCTTTCATTTTTTCATACTATAAATGAAAGATTATGTATGTAAGATGTATTAGGTTAAAAAAAAGAAATCTTATTATGATAAGAAAGCGCTCTTAGTTCAGTTCGGTAGAACGTGGGTCTCCAAAACCCAATGTCGTAGGTTCAAGTCCTACAGAGCGTGATTCCATTTTTGTTAGGTTAAATAAATTACGCTGAAAAAGCTTTACTAACGCAAGCAGCTATCTCAATTTGATATCCTGGGGATTAAAGAAAAGGGGTGGGTCAAGAGACAAGAGATATTAATTAATCAAAAGTCCAACTGATCACCACGTTTGTATTGTAAAAATGCAGTTACGAATAATCCAGCTAAAGTAATAGGAATTAAACCCAAGACAATTCCAAAAAGAAAAACTTCAATCATTTTTTTTTATTTGATTTGAAAGGGAAAAAGAGAGGTAATATCTATCTCTAAATATTAATCGGAATTACCCGTGAATCTCAATGACTAATAATCGTCAATTGATCTGTTAAGAAACTATATAATACATGGAATCCTACCGAAAGAGTTCCTTTTTGAATTCTTCAGTCAATTAATTTCAAATAAGTCGTATCTTGCTCAGCCCAATAAAAAGGCCTGAAGCTATAGTTAAAGCTGCTAG